ATACTTTTTTCACAAACTTAACTCAATCGTGTCCAAATAACACGCAGGTGTAAATTAATCTATTTAGGATCCGGGTAAGATGGGAACATGGATTCCACACGTTTGAATTCAAATTCAAAAAAGGCGGGTGGTCTTTTCATCATATGTTCAAAATCTTCCTATTTAGAGAAGTTAGTTAGTTAGAAAAACCCTCCGTCCCATATCTATTTTCTAATTTTATCAAAATTGAAATTTTCAACGATTCTATCTATTATTCTTTATCTCGTAAATGGAGTAGTCTAATTATTTATGAATTTTTCTATGGATTTCTGAATTCTAACTATATTTGGTACTAATAAAGTTGACTCAAACTCAATAGAATTAAGTCTCTTAATGTTAATATAGGTTAGGTTGAAATAAAAAAAAGGAACAGCTTAATCTGGCCTTCTTTGGTTTTGTGCCTAGGTAGTTTGTATCTGTGATCAGAATCCCCTTTTTCATTTCTGTTATGTCCCATTATTCCCATAGAATGGGTGAGCAGATAAGAATTAATCATTAATGGGAGATATTAAAATAGTTGCGTCTGTCCGAACTACATTATCAAAAATATAACAAAAATCCAATGCTATATTATGTAATTATATATTTAACAACCGATGTATTTTCTTTGAATCTCAGTTTGGGGTATTTCGTGTTGGGTCCTAATGAAAAATGTTAAATCTATGTAACACATGAGACGGCGGTGCTTTATATCTTTTATTGTTTTTTATTCACTTTCTATTTCTAGTAAGATAATAATGTTACTTATAAAAAAATACATATAAAATAAAATGAGGAAAAGTTTATCGTATATGTTTTTATTGTTCTATTTCACTAATAAAAGTCTTTCGATTTTTGTGTGAAAAAGGTTTGTGATACGAAAATTACAAATTGAAATTTGTAATATAGACTATTTAGATTAGAATAGAATGGTGACAGGGCAGTTGTTCAGTTGATTTGATAGATACGAAAACCCCTCCCTTACCTATTTTTTGTTTGCTCTAGTTTAGTAATTTAATTCAATTAAGAAGGACTTATCTTTTCTATGATGATCACTTATCTTTTCTATGATGATCAAATGTGGTCCTTACTGTCAATTTTATTCAAATAATGATACGAGCTTTTTTTTAATTATGAATGTTTTTTAAAATTATGAATATTTTTAATGATTCCTTAGAAGTTAAATGGACTCTTTGATAGAGGTCTTACTAAAACTTCTTTAGAAAAATCTTTATTGATCTATATCTATCTATAAAATATAAAAAGAGTATAGAGTACGACGTCTATGCACTAATTGAACCAATGACTATTCATGATTCCATAATTGAATCAATTCCATACCGGTTCCAAATTAGAGGAATGTTATGCTAAAACTTCGTTTGAAACGATGTGGTAGAAAGCAACGTGCGACTTGAAGGAGACGATCCTTTGTGGATTCTTTATTATATCCACCATTTTCTATTTCTATAGGAATGAAAGTGCTCTTGGCTCGACATCATTTGGTAATATAAATAGTCCAGGATAGAGCTCGAGTAGAAAGTATTAATTGATTTCTCGGAGCAAAAATCTAGGGTTAATGCAAATCAATAAATTGGAACAACTTCGTGAGAATATAACTTCGATATAAAAATCGAAAGGATCCCATTCGAGGAAGTTTCCCATTCAAAAGGAAAATTTGTTGGGATTAATCAAACTTTTTCCACCCAAAGTGTATCACGCGGGAATCAAATGTCCACAAGATTCCTTGATAGAAGGAAATTCCAAAAAGGGGTATGTTGCTGCCATTTTGAAAGGATTAAGAAGGACCGAAGGAATGTCTAAACCCAATGATTGATAAAGGATCTCAGAACAAGGAAACACCATTTAAATTGTCTCAATAAATGAGCCCGACTTAGTATCTTAAGATAAGAAATAAAAATTTTAAAGGAGACAAATAAGGGGGTAAAGACCACTCAATAAATGAAATTGCCTAACAATTTTCTTTTGAGCTATTTAAAAGTTATCTAACTTGAGTTATGAGTACGAATGATTTCTTTTTTCTTTTCAGGAATGAAAAAGAAAAAAAAAAAGACTTAAACCACAGTCTAATTGATTTGATGATTTTATGCACCTTTTTATGATTTACTAGAATTCAATACATAGATAAAACTTCGAATCAAATTATTTTTTTCTCGAGCCGTACGAAGAGAAAACTTCCTATACGTTTCTAGGAGGGGTATTGTTCATCTACATCTATCTCAATGAGCTGTCTTTCGAATCGTTGCAATTGATGTTCGATCCCGAAGAGAAGGAAAAGATCTGCAGAAAGTGGGTTTTTATGATCCGATAAAGAATCAAACTTATTTAAACGTTACTGCTATTCTATATTTCCTTGAACGAGGTGCTCAACCTACAGGAACTGTTCAAGATATTTTTAAAAAGGCGGGGGTTTTTAAGGAACTTCGCCCTAATCAAACGAAATTCAATTAAGGAAAGAAATGTAAAAAGGGGGGGGGGTAAATAAAAAAGAATAGAGAAAGATTCTATAAAATTATAGAAAAGTCACTACCCCCCCCTTCCCGCCCTATTAGTATCTATTTTTTAGTATCTATTTTTCATTGTTTTCCCATATTCTATGCGACAAAGTCTTATAACAAAGAAAGAGGGAATCGAGGTAAGTTTGCTTATTCTACTTATTTTTTATTGAATACATTTTTGATTGGTGTGGATTAAATAAATCAGGGACTTTTTCACCACGTCCTTATTTATTTTCTCATCTACACGTGTAGACGTGTAGAATAGAATTTTTTAGATATGCAGTGTCAATCCAACGATTTTATCAGTTTGTATTTTAACTGTCAATTGAATTTATTGTATTTTTCCATATATTCTTTTCGCAACATTTATATTGACAACAGTGTATCGAACAAATATAATTCATTGTGATAAGTCAAGTGGATCTATTTAGTTTCGTGTCCTAGGTTTGTTTGTTTTTTTTACTTTCAAACGCGGGTTCTATTATATTATTTATATGCAAGGTTTTTTGATTGATTGACAAAGTAAATGAAAAAGTAAATGAAATTCAGGGGGTCGGTCTATAAATTTTGATATTTATCTATATTTTTGTTTTTATCGAATTTTTTCTGAGAATTTCTTGTATTTTCATCTGACTCTATTCATTTCATTTTTATGTTTTTGTTTTGAATGCATTAGAAAATCTTTTTTATTTGTTAGCTCAACACTTTGATTGCCTTGTCTAATGTCTTTGTTGAATTTGTTTTCATTCTGATTGTATCTATACACCTAATATATTATATAGATTTATTTTAATTCCTTTTTTTATTTATTTGAATTTATTCTTCGGGTTGCTAACTCAACGGTAGAGTACTCGGCTTTTAAGTGCGGCTAGCATCTTTTACACATTTAGATGAAGCAGGGGATTCATCTATACCATCGGTAAAGTTTGGAAGACCACGACTGATCCTGAAAGGGAATGAATGGAAAAAACAGCATGTCGGATTGAGGGAGAGTTCTGAGAATGTTTCATTTTTACCGGATCAGTAGAAAAGAAAAACCCGGTTCGAATTCTTGGAATGGAAGAAAATAAAGTTGGGTTGAATGAATAAATGGATAAGGCCTCGCGGCTTCAATTAATTATAGGGAAAGATAAAGCAACGAGCTTCTGTTCTGAATTTGGAATAATTTCCTGATCTAATTAGACGTTAAAAATATATTAGTGCCCGGTGCAGGAAAGCTTTCTCTCCCACGAGTGAATTCTCAATTTTTTCAACGAATCCTAACTATTCTAATTCTCCATTATGAAACGGGGATGTGTGTGTAGAAGAAGCAGTATATTGATAAAGAAAGTTTTTCCGAAATCAAAAGAGCGATTGGGTTGAAAAAATAAAAGATTTCTAACCATCTTGTTATCCTATAACATAGACTAAAGATGACTAAAAATGGAAAAAAGAGAGGATAGAGAATCTGTTTATACTCGCCCCCGAGGTATATTTTATTACTAAAATACTTTGTTTTGACTGTATCGCACTATGTATCATTTGATAACCCCCAAATCTTCTACCTTTGGTTCAAATTTAAATCAAATGGAGGAAATCCAAAGATATTTACAGCTTGATAGATCTCAACAACGCGGCTTTCTATATCCACTTATCTTTCAGGAGTATATTTATGCACTTGCTCATGATCATAGTTTAAACCGATCGATTTTGTTAGAAAATCTAGTTTATGATAATAAATCCAGTTTCCTAATTGTGAAACGTTTAATTACTCGAATTTATCAACAAAATCATTTTATTATTTTTGCTAATAATTCTAATCAAAATCTATTTTTTGGTCACAACAAGAATTTATATTCTCAAACAATATCAGAAGGACTTGCATTTATTGTGGAAATTCCATTTTATATACGATTAATATCTTCTCAAAAGGGGAAAGGGATATTAAAATATCATAATTTACGATCAATTCATTCACCATTTCCTTTCTTAGAGAACAATTTTTCACATTTAAATTCTGTGTTAGATATACTAATACCCCATCCCGTCCATCTGGAAATCTTGGTTCAAAACCTTCGCTATTGGGTAAAAGACGCCTCTTCCTTGCATTTATTACGATTCTTTTTCCACGAATATTGGAATTGGAATACTCTTATTGATAGAAAGAAACCCAGTTTTGATTTTTCACCAAAAAGAAATCAAAAATTATTCTTCTTGTTATATAATTCTCATGTATGTGAATACGAATCCATTTTCTTCTTTCTCCGTAAGCAATCTTCTCATTTGCGATCAACATCTTTTGGAGTCTTTCTTGAACGGATATATTTCTATGAAAAAAAAGAACGTCTTGTAGAAGTCTTTGCTAAGGATTTTCAAGCCAGTCTATGGTTGTTCAAAGATCCTTTCATACAATATGTTAGGTATCAAGGAAAATCCATTCTGGTTTCAAATGGGACGCCTCTTTTGATGAATAAATGGAAATCTTAC